GTCACATTGTGCAATGAGTTTGCAACAATGTATAGCGAATATATTTACATGCTACAAAAATATACATCGGTCCTCGTTTTGGGGGTTTTTCGAGATCACCTTGTATATTAGGGGGGAGGGGGGGTTTTTTCCCCAAAATTTTTTTTTTCTGTTTATTAACCTTCACTGAGCAGAGGGGTATTTTTATGATTTTTTTTATGCCCGAATGTTGAAGCATGTACTAGGATTATTATGTGTCAGTTTTCATTCATTTTCAATGGAATTTGGATTAATTTGCGGATGAATCTAATGGCTTTATTAAACCTATGTTGCATTAATCAAAAAACCCAAACTTGACTACCATGACGTAATAATCTCTATCCCTTTCAGTAATGGTCAACTTGATAAACGTATCTCATGAATGAGAGTAATGAGTATAATTACGGAATGTCGAGGTGGACACGATCAGATCTCAGTGTTCCAAATCAGCTCTCCTGGAGCAGTGTAATATAGCTTCATCCGAAAAAAAAAAGCTGGGAGGACAATAAATCTTGATGCAATTAAGAGCCATATGACAATTAAGGGAACTAGGGGACTGGGAGTTCTGACGCGTCTGAACCGTATGTACTTAAAGTTAGCCAAATGCCAGCATTTGATCAATTATAAGGGATTAATGAATTACCGTCCCACAAACCGTAAACTATATGGATATATTAATGGGTTGTGAAGTTCTTACCAGCCCTAAAGGATAGTTTTCTTAAGATCATTGAAATGAGGAAAAAACTTTTAATGCCACATGAAATATAATTATTAAGATTTATAGGGATTATGAATAGAATTGTAATGGAATAATGATTAATTAAGTTATGTTCGACTAATAATAATATGTTATTGAGTAGAGGATTATAAGTTAATGATTAATACGAATTGAATAATTATGAAGTAGGTGATTATCTGTCAAAGGTCGTTATTGAATGTGTGGAAAGTCCGTATATTAGGAAAATGTGGACCAAATAAATTTGATGTCTATCTGATTTGCTTTTTTTTTAAAAATTTTGTAATGATTTTTGTATTAATTATGCATGATTTATGCGCATAAAATGTAATGATTTTTGTATTAATTATGCATGATTTACGTGCATAAAATGTAGTGATTTTTGTATTAATCATGTATGATTTATGCGCATAAAATGCAATGATTTTTGTATTAATTATGCATGATTTATGCGCATGAAATGTAGTGATTTTTGTATTAATCATGTATGATTTATGCGCATAAAATGCAATGATTTTTGTATTAATTATGCATGATTTATGCGCATAAAATGCAATGATTTTTGTATTAATCATGCATGATTTATGCGCATAAAATATAATGGTTTTACATTAATATAGGGGTTAAGGTGTGGTTGATTTTTGGGTAGGTGTGTGTAAATATTTAGTTTAGAAATTTGGTTTGGTAGGTAGACGTGGGATTCCTGTGTTAGATTTCCGCAACGTGCACTAACCATGCATGATTGTTGGGTAATCATGCATGGTTAGTGTGTACTATATTTATGGTTAAATATATGTACGTTGTACCTAATATCCACAGGGGACAGTTTAGGTAGAATCTCAGCTTTGGGAGCTGAGGGCAAGAGTTTGACTCTCTTTCCCTTGATATTTTGAGGAGGATTTAAACTTCCGGTCTTCGATTTACAAGATCGACGCTTTAAAATTAAGCTATCAAAACATTGATTTAGGTTAAGTAATTTATTTTCATATCAGCTGGCTAATGGTATTATGATAAGGATTAGGGAGAAGTAAAGGATGGAGGCAATTTGGCCCACAAGAATAAAGGGTTGTTCAACTGGTTGTCCTCCGATTCATGTTAGGATAATTGTGTTTGTAACGAGTATTCAAAAGGTTAATTGGGTGAAAGGTCGGAAAATACTGCTTCGTTGTTTTGAGATATGGAGGAGGGGAATAAATATTAGGATTATAATGGAGAATAGTAGGGCTAATACCCCTCCTAATTTATTGGGAATTGAGCGTAAGATGGCATAGGCAAATAGGAAATATCATTCAGGTTTAATATGTGGAGGGGTAACAAGGGGATTAGCTGGGATGAAGTTGTCAGCGTCTGTGAGGAGGTTGGGGAGAAATAATGTTAATAAGGTGAGAATCAGGATTAGGATAAAGAAACCAGAAATGTCTTTTTGTGAAAAGTAGGGGTGGAAAGGAATTTTATCTGTATCAGAATTTAGTCCTAGTGGATTGTTGGAACCTGTTTCGTGAAGAAATAAGAGGTGTATTATAGTTATAGTGGTAATGAGGAAAGGGAGGAGGAAGTGAAAGGCAAAAAAGCGCGTTAGAGTAGCGTTGTCTACTGAAAAACCTCCTCAGATTCATTGGACTAATGTATTACCGATATAAGGGAGAGCGGATATAAGGTTGGTAATTACTGTGGCACCTCAGAATGATATTTGTCCTCAAGGAAGGACATAGCCTATGAAGGCTGTGGCTATAAGTAGAATTAATAAGATTACTCCAATATTTCATGTTTCTTTAAGGAGATAGGAGCCGTAGTAAAGTCCTCGAGCAATATGAAGATAAATGCAAATAAAAAATAAGGAGGCTCCGTTAGCGTGGATGTTGCGGATTAATCAGCCATAATTAACATCGTGACAAATATGTATTACTGAAGAAAAGGCTATTGAAATGTCTGGGGTGTAGTGTATAGCTAGAAATAATCCTGTAATGATTTGGATTATTAAACAAAGGATTATAAGTGAGCCGAAGTTTCATCAGATTGAGATGTTTGATGGTGTGGGGAGATCAATTAAGGCGTGATTAATAATTTTAAAGAGGGGGTGTGTTTTTCGGATATTTAGGGTCATTATTATTCTTATAGTTGAATTAACAACGATAGTTTTTCAAGTTATTGGTCTTGGTTAAAATCCAGGTGGGAATAATGGTTTATTTTATGTTTATAATATTAATATTTTTTGTTTTAGGTTTGGTAGCGGTAGCGTCAAATCCTGCGCCTTATTTTGCTGCATTAGGGTTAGTTATGGCTGCTGGAGTTGGGTGTGTTTTGTTGGTAGGATATGGTGGGTCTTTTTTATCTTTAATTTTATTTTTAATTTATTTAGGAGGAATATTAGTAGTATTTGCTTATACTGCAGCGCTTGCTGCTGAGCCTTATCCTGAGTCGTGGGGTGACTGGTCTGTATTAATTTATGTAGTTATTTATTTGTTTGGTATTATTTTGGTGGGCAAACATTTTTTTGTTGGATGATGGGAATTAGTTATGGTTGGAGGTGAAGAAATAAGTAGTTTGGAAATAGTTCGTGGTGATTTTGGTGGAGTAGCTTTATTATATTCTGGTGGAGGAATAATGTTAATATTAAGTGGTTGGGTACTGCTTTTAACATTATTTGTTATTCTTGAATTAACTCGAGGTTTATCTTGGGGTGCATTACGTTCTGTTTAAATTAAAATGATTATAATTATTGTTAGAGTTAGGAAGAATAATATTAGGTAGGTTTTAATTAATCCTTGCTGTGGTTGGGTGGATAATTTGATGAGGGGTAATTGTTGAATAAAGTTGCTTTTTGGTCCTATTTTTTCATTTCAGGTTAGATCAATTAAATGTGTTGAAACATATTGGGCTCAGTTTAAATTAATTTTTGGAATTAGGCGGTGAATAATTTGTGGAAAAAATCCTAATATATTAGAGAAGTGGTGTGGTGATAGGGTGGGAGTAATTTTTAGTTGAGTGTTGGTTAGATTAGCTAATTCTAATGCTAATAGGAGACCGGCGATAGTAACTAGTAGTGCGGATAATTTAAGTAACGGATTTATGGTTAAGATTTGAGTTTTTGATGGGGATAAATTTGTGGTAATGATTAAGCCGGCAATAATGCTTCCGTAGGCGAGACGTTTAATTGGATTAATAATTAAGTAATTGTTTTCATTAATAGGGGAAAAAGGTAAAAATCGTGGATAATTTAGAAGGGTAAAAAAGATAAGTCGTAAACTATAAATAGCAGTGAAGGAGGTTGCAATAAGAGTTAAGGTGAGGGCTCAGGCGTTTAAATGGGAAGTGTTTATTGCTTCAATAATAGCGTCTTTTGAAAAGAATCCAGATAAAAAGGGTATTCCTATGAGGGCAAGGCTACCAATGGTCATGGAGGAGGAGGTGAATGGTAAAAGTTTGTGGAGTCCCCCTATTTTGCGAATGTCTTGTTCATCATTTAGGCTATGGATAATTGAGCCGGAACAGAGAAAGAGTATTGCTTTGAAAAAGGCGTGAGTGCAGATATGAAGAAATGCTAGTTGGGGTTGGTTTAAGCCGATTGTAATTATTATTAAGCCAAGTTGGCTGGATGTTGAGAAGGCAATAATTTTTTTAATATCATTTTGAGTGAGGGCACAGGCAGCTGTAAATAGGGTGGTTAATGCACCTAAACATAAACATATTGAGAGAATTAATGGATTATCTTGTATCAAGGGATGAAGTCGGATTAACAGGAAAATTCCGGCAACTACTATTGTGCTGGAGTGTAATAGGGCAGAGACTGGTGTAGGTCCTTCTATAGCTGAAGGAAGCCAGGGATGGAGACCAAATTGAGCAGATTTACCTGCTGCGGCTAGGATTAAGCCAAAAAGGGGTAAAGTTAGGTTTTCGTTTTTGGATAAGAAGAGTTGTTGAATTTCCCATGAATTAAGATTTATAGCTAATCAGGCTATACTTATGATAAGTCCAATATCACCTATGCGGTTATAAATGACGGCTTGTAGAGCTGCGGTGTTTGCATCTGCTCGGCTGTATCATCAACCAATTAGGAGAAAGGATATAATTCCAACTCCCTCTCATCCAATGAAAAGTTGAAATAAATTATTGGCTGAAACAAGGATAATTATGGTAATTAAGAAAAGGAGAAGATATTTGAAGAAGCGGTTAATGTTAGGGTCTGAGTGCATATATCATAAAGCAAATTCGAGAATAGATCATGTAACGTATAGGGCAATTGGGATAAAAATAATTGAGTATATATCAAATTTGAAGCTTATGTTAATATTGAAGGGTCCTATATTAATTCAGTTATAATTAGTTGTAATTGATTCTAGGCCCTGGTCAAGGTAAATAAATAATGGAATTAGGCTAATGAAGAACGATATTTTTACAGCTGTTACGACATGTGTAGAAGATCAGTTGTGTTTAGGTTTTTTAGGTAATAGAGTTGTTAATAGGGGATATAATAGAATTAAAAAAATAATGAGGAAGGTTGAATTGAAAATGATATTCATAGCTCTTGCTTGGAGTTGCACTAAGAATTTTTGGTTCCTAAGACCAGTAGATAACTGTTATCTTTCAAAAGCTAAGTGAGCCATGGATTTGAACCATGGAAATTGAGAATTAGCAGTTCTTAATGTTCCAAACCTCTCTTGGTGATTAAAAAGATTTTAACTTTTAATTTTAGAATCACAATCTAATGTTTTTGTTAAACTATAATTACAGCAGGTTCAGCCTCAAATTAATTCTGGTTTGAGGATTAGTAGAAGTGTGGGAATAAGGTGGAGGTTAAGAAGGAGATGTTCTCGTGTATGTGTTGGGTAAATGGAAATTAAATGTTGTGGAGTTGGTCCTCGTTGGGTTATTAGGAATATATATAGAGAGTAAGAAGCGGTAATTAATACTCCTAAGCCAGTTAGTAGAATGGTTCAGTTGGATCAATTAAATAAGGAGGTGATGATAAGAAGTTCGCCTATTAAATTAGGGGTTGGAGGAAGGGCGAGGTTGGCAAGATTAGTGAGGAATCATCAGGTGGCTATCAGGGGTAAAATAATTTGGGTTCCGCGTGCTAATAATAAGGTTCGGCTATATATGCGTTCATAATTAGTATTGGCTAAGCAGAATAGGGTAGAGGAAATTAGGCCGTGTGCAATTATTAATATAATTGCTCCTGCGAAGCTTCATGGTGTTTGGATTAGAATTGCTCCGGCTACTAAGCCTATATGGCTTACTGATGAATAAGCGATTAGGGATTTTAGATCTGTTTGTCGTAGACAAATTGAGCTGGTTATAATAATTCCTCAAATGGCTAAAATTACAAATGGGTAAGCTATTTCTTTGGTGAGTGGATTTAATATTACAATAATTCGTATTATGCCATAACCACCTAATTTTAATAGAATTGCGGCTAGGATTATGGAGCCAGCAATGGGTGCTTCAACGTGTGCTTTTGGGAGTCATAAGTGAACTCCATAAAGAGGTATTTTTACAAGGAAAGCAATGAGGCAGGCAGTTCATCAGAATTTATCGGCTCATGTAGTTAGGTCGAGTTGGGAATATTGTATAATAAGTATGGATAATGAGCCAAGATTATTTTGTATAATAAGGAGGGCAATTAGTAATGGGAGGGAGCCTATAAGGGTATAAAATAGAAAATAGGTTCCTGCATTCAATCGTTCAGTTTGGTTACCTCATCGGGTAATAATGATGAGTGTTGGAATTAATGTAGCTTCAAATGTTACATAAAATATGATTATTTCTGTAGCACTAAATGCTAGGATAAGAAAGGTTTGGAGTGAAATTAAAAGTACAATATATGTTCGTTGTCGAATAATTGGTTCTGTGTATATATGATTTTGGCTGGCTAAAATTATTAATGGTAGAAGTCAGCAAGTAAGGATTAATAAAGGGGCTGAGAGGGGATCAACACCTAAATATTGATTTGAGAAGTCTCATCCTATATCAGTATTTCATTTAAATCATAATAGGCTGAGTGATGCGATTAGAAGGCTGTGTGTTGTAGTAATGGTCCATAATCATTTTTTAGGGGTGAGTCATGAAACAAAGAATAGTATAATTGTTGGGATGAGAATTTTTAACATTGGAGAAGATTAAGATTTTGGAGGTGGTCGGAACCATGAGTACGTGTAGTAGCTACTAGGAGGGCAAGACCTGTGCCTGCTTCACAGGCGGAAAATGTTAATAAAATTATTGGAGCGATAGAATGGGAAGTACAATTTAATATTATTGATCAAATTGAGATGAAAATAAATAGGGATAATATTATTCCTTCTAAGCATAGGAGGGCGGATAGAAGATGTGTGCGATGGAATGCAAGGCCTATGAGCGCTAAAATAAATGCTGAATAAAGACTGAAGTATAAGATGGACATAAGATATTTATGGACTTTCACCATAATTTATTGAGTCGAAATCAATAGTCTTGTTTGGACTAAATATCTTATTCTGCTCATTCAAGTCCTCCTTGAACTCATTCGTAGATTAGGCCTAGTGTTAATAAAATCAAGATAATGAATGTTCAGAATAAGGTTATAAGTGGTGTGTCAAGTTGATTACCTCAGGGTATGGGTAAAAGGAGGGCAATTTCTAGGTCAAAGAGAAGAAATAGAATAGCTACTAGAAAGAAACGTAGAGAAAAGGGGAGGCGGGAATTTCCTAGGGGATCAAAGCCACATTCAAAGGGGGATAATTTTTCATTATCCGGATTTAATGAAGGTAGTCAGAAAGCGATGAAAGCAAGGATTAGGGAAATAAGGGCTGTGATAGCGATAGATGAAATGATAAGGTTCATTACTTTTCCTTGGATTTTAACCAAGATTAAGTGATTGGAAATCACTTGTACTAATTTATACTAGAAAGGTATTTATGAGCCTCATCAATAGATGGATACGTAAAGGAAAAGTCATACTACATCTACGAAGTGTCAGTATCAGGCAGCAGCTTCGAAGCCAAAATGGTGTTTTGATGTAAAATGATATTGGATTTGTCGTAGCAAGCAGACAGTAAGGAATGTTGAACCAATAATAACATGGAGGCCGTGGAAGCCTGTGGCAACAAAAAATGTTGAGCCGTAAACGCTGTCAGCAATGGTGAAGGAAGCTTCATAATATTCTATAGTTTGTAGGGCAGTAAAGTAAAACCCAAGAATTACGGTTAGGGTTAATGCTTGAATAGCTTCTTTACGATTGCCTTGTATTAGACTATGGTGGGCTCAGGTTACTGTAATACCGGAGGCTAATAGGACTGCGGTATTTAAAAGTGGAACTTCAAAAGGGTCTAGTGGATTGATTCCTGTTGGGGGTCAACATCCTCCTAATTCAGGAGTTGGGGCTAAACTTGAGTGATAAAAGGCTCAGAAAAATCCTAAGAAAAAGAAAACTTCTGATGTAATAAATAGAATTATACCATAGCGAAGTCCTTTTTGGACAGGAAGAGTATGGTGGCCTTGAAATGTTCCTTCTCGAATAATATCTCGTCATCATTGAATTATAGTTAATAGGAGAAGGATTAATCCTAAATAGAGGAGGTATAGGGAATGGAAATGAAATCAAATGGCTAAGCCTGATGTTATTAGTAAGGCAGCAATAGCTCCTGTTAATGGTCATGGGCTTGGATCGACTATGTGATATGCATGTATTTGGTGGACCATTAAACGTTTTCTTGTAAATAAAGGCTTAATAAGAGGACGAAGACATACGCTTGAATTATTGCTACGGCAACTTCTAGAATAGTTAATAAAAATAGAATTAGGGAAGTTAATAATGCTACGGTTGGTATTATAGTAAAAAGAACGAAGGCAGCGGTAGCAATTAGTTGTATAAGAAGGTGACCCGCTGTTAAGTTAGCAGTAAGTCGGACTCCTAAGGCTAAAGGGCGGATAAATAAGCTAATAGTTTCGATAATAATTAAGATTGGAATAAGGAGAGTGGGTGTGCCTTCAGGTAATAAATGGCCTAAAGCAATAGTTGGTTGATTAAGCAGTCCAATTAGTACGGTTATTAATCACAAGGGAATAGCAAATGCTATATTAAGTGATAATTGGGTTGTGGGTGTAAAGGTATAAGGGAGAAGGCCTAAAAGATTAATGGTAATTAGAAATAACATTAATGTGGTAAGAAGAACAGCTCATTTATGGCCTCCAAAATTTAGGGGTTGAATAAGTTGATGTGTAAATCGGTTAATAAATCAGGCTTGGAGAGTTGTTAGTCGGTTATTTAATCATCGGTTAGTGGGAGTTGGGAAAATTAATCATGGAATTGAAATTGCTAAAGCAAATAATGGAATTCCAAAGAGTGATGGGCTTAAAAATTGATCAAAAAAGTTTAAGTTCATGGTCAATTTCAGGATTTAGATTTAGTTTTTTTAACACTTTTGGGTGTTGGATTATCATTGAAAAGGTGATGTGTAACTTTTTTTGGTAAGATTGAAAGGAAAATTACTCATGAAAATACTAGGATAATGAATCAAGGATGTGGATTTAATTGAGGCATACACCAAGGGTGTTTGGGAATCACCAGTTTTTAGCTTAAAAGGCTAACGCTTTACCCAGTTTAGCTTCTTGGTGAGGTTTCTTTTAATATTAATGAAGATCAGTTTTCAAAATGTTCTAGTGGAACTGCTTCTACTACAATTGGTATAAAACTGTGATTAGCACCACAAATTTCTGAACACTGGCCATAGTAAATCCCTGGGCGGGAAATGATGAAGGCAATTTGGTTTAATCGACCTGGGACAGCGTCTATTTTTACTCCTAGGGCTGGGACGGTTCATGAATGTAGAACATCTTCTGCAGAAACTAGGACTCGGATGGGTGATTCTATTGGTACAATTATGCGGTGATCAGTTTCTAGTAGACGGAATTGTCCTGGGGTTAGATCTTGTGTTTGGATTATGTAAGAGTCAAATATTAAGTCTTCATAATCTGTATATTCGTAACTTCAATATCATTGATGACCTATTGCTTTAATAGTAAGATGGGGATCATTAATTTCGTCTATTAAGTAAAGAATTCGTAGGGATGGGAGGGCAATTAGAATGAGGATAATAGCGGGGAGAATAGTTCATACGATCTCAATTTCTTGTGAATCAAGAATGTATTTATTTGTAAGTTTTGTAGATACTATTGCTAAAATAATGTAAAGGACTAAGGCGCTGATTAAAAATACAATTATTAATGTGTGGTCGTGAAAATGGAGAAGTTCTTCCATAACAGGGGAGGCTGCATCTTGAAATCCTATTTGTGAGGGGTGTGCCATTAGATTAAAGATACGTGAGATTTTAACTCACAATTCTATTCTGACAAGATAGGATAATAAATTTTATTAGTATCTTATTTAAAGAAAGTGACAGAGTGATGATGTGGTTGGCTTGAAACTAACATACGGGGGTTTGATTCCTTCCTTTCTTGTTATATAGAGGTTTGTTGTACTTGAACAAATGCTGGTTCTTCATAGGTATGATAAGGAGGTGGACAACCATGAAGTCATTCTACATTTGTATGTGGGAGTTCCACAGATAAAACTTCTCGTTTAGAAGCAAATGCTTCTCAAAGAATAAATAAAAATATAATTACGGCAACTAGGGAAATTAAAGAACCAATTGAGGAAATGGTATTTCAGAGGGTGTATGCGTCTGGATAATCAGAATACCGTCGTGGTATACCTGCAAGACCTAAGAAATGTTGTGGAAAGAAGGTTAAATTAACTCCAATAAATATTAGTATAAATTGAATTTTAGTTCAGGTAGAATGTAGGGTGAAGCCTGAAATTAATGGGAATCAATGAACAAAGCCTGCTATAATGGCAAATACTGCTCCTATTGATAATACATAGTGGAAGTGGGCTACTACATAATAGGTATCGTGAAGAACAATATCTAAAGATGAATTAGCTAAAACAACTCCTGTTAAGCCACCTACTGTAAATAAAAAAATGAAACCTAGGGCTCAGAGAAGTGGGGTTTCTCATTTAATGGAACCTCCGTGAAGGGTTGCTAGTCAACTAAAGACTTTAACACCTGTTGGGATGGCAATGATTATTGTTGCTGAGGTAAAGTAGGCACGGGTATCAACATCTATACCAACTGTAAATATATGGTGGGCTCAGACAATAAAGCCTAATAAACCAATAGCTATTATTGCTCAAACTATTCCTATATAACCGAATGGTTCTTTTTTTCCTGAATAGTAAGCTACTACATGGGAAATCATTCCGAAGCCAGGAAGAATTAAAATATAAACTTCTGGGTGACCAAAAAATCAAAATAGATGTTGATAGAGAATAGGATCTCCTCCCCCTGAAGGGTCAAAGAATGTTGTATTTAAATTACGATCAGTTAATAGTATAGTAATTCCAGCTGCAAGGACAGGGAGGGAAAGGAGGAGAAGAATAGTAGTGACAAAAATTGATCAAACAAAAAGAGGGGTTTGGTATTGGGAAATAGCTGGGGGTTTCATATTAATAATAGTGGTGATGAAATTAATTGATGCTAGAATTGAGGAAATACCAGCTAGATGTAATGAAAAAATAGTTAGGTCTACGGATGCCCCTGCGTGAGCTAGATTACCTGCAAGTGGTGGATAGACTGTTCAACCGGTGCCGGCACCTGCCTCTACACCAGCTGAGGCTAAAAGGAGTAAGAAAGAAGGGGGTAATAATCAGAAGCTTATATTATTTATTCGTGGGAAAGCTATATCTGGAGCACCGATCATTAAGGGTACTAGTCAATTTCCGAATCCACCAATTATTACGGGTATTACTATGAAGAAGATTATTACGAAAGCGTGGGCAGTAACAATTACATTGTAAATCTGATCATCTCCTAAAAGTGTTCCGGGTTGACTTAATTCTGTTCGAATAAGTAGACTCAGGGCTGTACCCACTATTCCTGCTCAGGCACCAAAAATTAAATATAGGGTACCAATATCTTTATGATTTGTAGAAAAAAATCAACGGTTAATTGCCACGGGTAAGATGACTGAATATTAAGTGGCGGATTGTAAATTCGTAAATAGAGGTTAGATTCCTCTTCCTACCAAGCCCTGTAGTAGAGTACTACACTGGATTGCAAATCCAGAGACGGAGTCGAACGTCTCCCGGGGCTTACTCTCCCGCCTCATCCGTATTAGACGGCGGGAGAGTAAGTTTAGATAAAAGTTCGCTGGATTGGACACTTAGCTGTTGACTAAGTTTTTATAGGATCGAGGCCTATTTATCTAGAAGATTTTAGTTTAATAAAAGCATTTGGGTTGCATTCAGAAGATGTAAGATAGAGTCTTGCAAATCTTATCAGAAATTAGAGGGTTTCCACTTCTACTTAAAGCTTTGAAGGCTTTTGGTCTGTTTAACCTAAATTTCTTAAATATTTATTATGAGAATAGTAGGTGTGATGGGGAGGAGGAGGGTGGAGAGGGTGGAGAAGATTAGTAATATCAGATTGGGTTGAATGGATTTTATTCGTCAGGTTGATATTGAGTGAATTGGGTTTGGTGACATGGTTAAGGTTGTAGCATAACATAGGCGTAAATAGAAGAATAAGCTGAGGAGGGTTGTTAAGGCTATAATGGTAGCTGGAATTGCTAGATTTTGTTTGGTTAATTCTTGTAGAATCAATCATTTGGGTATGAAGCCGGTGAGAGGTGGGAGTCCACCTAAAGAGAGGAGTGTTAGTAGAGTAATAGTTGTTAGTAGGGGGGATTTAATTGTTGAAATGGTGATGGAGTTAATTTTTGTAGAATTAAATGTTTTAAATAGGAGGAAGGTTGTTAGGGTCATAATAATGTAGAGAATTAGGTTAAGTTGAGTAAGGTTTGGAGAATAATGTAAAATTGTAATTATTCAGCCTAGGTGAGCGATTGAGGAATAAGCTAGGATTTTTCGTAGTTGTGTTTGATTAAGGCCTCCCCAGCCTCCAATTAAGGTTGAGGAAACTCCTAGGAATAGGAGCAGGTTCGGATTTAGTAATGGGTGAAGTTGAAGAAGAATAGCGAATGGGGCAAGTTTTTGTCATGTTGTTAAAATAAGGCCTGTAGTAAGGTTTAGTCCTTGGAGAACTTCGGGTAATCAAAAGTGTATAGGTGCGAGGCCAATTTTTAAAGCTAAGGCAATTGTGACAAGTGTGGCAGAGATTGGGTTAAATATTTCTAATAAACTTCATTCGCCTGAGGTTCAGGCATTTGTTATGCTAGCGAATAAAAGAAGGGTTGATGCGGTTGCTTGTGTAAGGAAATATTTTGTTGTGGCTTCTACTGCTCGTGGATGATGTTGATATATTATTAAGGGGATAATAGCTAGGGTATTAATTTCAAGGCCTATCCATACTAAGAGTCAATGGGAGCCAATAAATGTGAGTGTGGTTCCAAGGCCAAGGCTAGAGATAAAAATTGTTAATACTGTAGGATTCATTAGCATAGGAAGGATTTTAACCAACATGGTTGGGGTATGGGCCCAAAAGCTTAATTAGCTGACTTTACTTAGGAAATAGTATAATTGGGAATACCAAGAGTTTTGATCTCTTTGATGTAGGTTCAAGTCCTATTTTTCTAGGGAAGTGGGAAGATTTTAACTTTCATTATTTACTCTATCAAAGTAACCCTTTAATTCAGGCACACGTCCGTTTGTGTTAGGTAAGTGGAGGAAGGCTTGCCAAGGCGAGTGGGAGGGTGGCATGTCATAGAATTAGGGCTAGTGTAAATGGTAAAAAGTTTTTTCATACGAGATGTATAAGTTGGTCATAACGGAAGCGAGGGTAGGATGCGCGGATTCATAAAAAAATTAGGGTTAGAAGGGTTGCTTTTATTATTAGGCTAAGTGTAGAGATTTGGGGTATAATAGGATTATAGGAAATGCCTATAAATAAAATTACGGAGAGGGTATTTATTATAAGAATATTTGTATATTCGGCTAGGAAGAACAGGGCAAATGGTCCTCCTGCATATTCGATATTGAAACCCGAGACTAGTTCTGATTCACCTTCTGTTAAATCAAATGGAGCTCGGTTGGTTTCTGCTAGTGTTGAAATGTATCATATAATGGCTAATGGTCAGCCTGGAATTAATAGTCAAATTGTTTCTTGGGCTAAATTAAATGTGTGAAGTGTAAAACCTCCGGCGAAAATGATTATTGATAATAAAATTAGGCCAAGGCTAACTTCATATGAAATTGTTTGTGCAACAGCTCGTAGTGCCCCTATGAGGGCGTATTTTGAATTGGATGCTCATCCGGACCCTAAAATTGTATATACAGTTAGACTTGAGATTGCTAGGATAAATAGGAGGCCTAGATTTAGGTTAATAATTGAATGAGGGAGTGGAAGGGGTATTCATATTAAAAGGGCTAGGGTTAGGGCTAGGGTAGGGGTAATTAGGAATAATATGGGGGATGATGTGGAGGGACGGATAGGTTCTTTAATAAAGAGTTTGAGACCGTCTGCAATTGGTTGGAATAATCCATAGGGGCCTACTACGTTGGGGCCTTTGCGTAGTTGCATATACCCAAGGATTTTTCGTTCAATTAAAGTTAGGAAGGCTGTGGCTAATAGGATTGGGATAATGTAGGTAAGTGGATTAATAATGTAGAGTAGAATGGTTTTGGACATTATTAAGGAGAGGATTTGAACCTCTGGATTAAAGGATTTAGGTCTTTTGCATTTACCAAGCTCTGCCACCTTAATAACCCTTATCTTGGGTTTTGTATAATTTTTTCTTATCTACTTTAGATAATTTCAGTAGATGAAAAAGGAGCTTACTTGGAATATTGGCTCCATTTTTCCGGTCCTTTCGTACTAGGAAAAATAAGTTCATAGATAGAAACTGACCTGGATTTCTCCGGTCTGAACTCAGATCACGTAGGACTGTTAATCGTTGAACAAACGAACCCTTAATAGCGGTTGCACCATTAGGATGTCCTGATCCAACATCGAGGTCGTAAACCCTTTCGGCGATAGGGACTCTAGGAAAGGATTGCGCTGTTATCCCTAGGGTAACTTGGTTCATTGATCAGATTAATTCTGGGTCATTTTTCGATAAATGTTTTATTAATTAGAATTGTTATTCTATTTTTTAAGTATTAAATACTCAGTCGATAAGGAGGCTTTCTTCTCCTCCTTGGTCACCCCAACCGAAAACAGTTAAGTTAGAAGTAGAGTATAAATGTTTATACCCATGGGAAATAATATTTTACATAAATTAGCTTAAGTGTTTGAAGCTCCATAGGGTCTTCTCGTCTAATGATAATATTCCTGCTTCTGCACGGGAAGATCAATTTCATTGATTAGAAAATAGAGACAGTTAAACTCTCGTGATGCCTTTCATACGGGTCTTCATTTAAAAGACAAGTGATTACGCTACCTTCGCACGGTCAAAATACCGCGGCCGTTAAACATTGTCACAGGGCAGGCGGGACCTCTTATAATGGTAAAACAAGAGGCGATGTTTTTGGTAAACAGGCGGAGTTTATGTTTGCCGAGTTCCTTTATTTTCTTTTAATCTTTCCTTATAACACTCCTGTGTAGGATTAACGAGTAATTAAATAGGTTTTTCTAGTTAATAATAAATTTCTATAATTTTCTCAGTTTGAGGTCGTTTAATTATCAGTGATTTAATTCTTTCTGATATACACTGGTGTTGGGAGAGGTTTAGCCTCTTATTACTCATTTTAGCATAAGTTCTTTTATAATCTTATAAAATAACCCAATATTGGTTAAGGGGGTTTGGAAATAATATCTAAATTATAGGTTTCATTATGGGCTGGAGCTATGACGCTTGCTTTACAGATGGCTGCTTTTAGGCCCACTGATGGAATGGTCCTTGGTAAATATGATCATTACCCACCTTGAAAAGTTGTATCTTGATTCAAAAAAGTTGTACCTTTTTTGAATAACTATTAATTTTTATGTTCAGTCTTTTGGAGATGTTCTTAGTTGACATTAAAAAAGTTAATGCAGAATTGAAGTTCTTTTTTTGGGTAACCAGCTATCACTAGGCTCGATAGGTTTGTCACCGCTACTCGGGAGTCTTCCCACTCTTTTGCCACAGAGATGGGTTTGCTCTTTCATGCTGCTCCGGAGTAGCTCGTCTAGTTTCGGGATGATAGGCTTAAGGTCTCTTTGCCTAGTTGGTCTAGCTAAATCATGATGCAAAAGGTACGAGGTTTAATCTCTGCTTTTTTGTACTTTAATTATTTATTTCATTTCTTTTTCAACTTTCCCTTGCGGTACTCAAATCTATTGCGCTTAGTCTTTGTTCTGTCACCCATACTAAAAGTTGTAAAATGTTTTAATTTTTGGAAGAGTGTGAATTTAATTAATGGGGTTATGTTTAATAATTGGTTAGGCTAGTTTTGAGGTTCAAAGTGATCCAAATTGCATGGATGTCTTCTCAGTGTAAGGGAGGTGCTTTGCTGGTTTAGCTACACTTTGATTCCAAGTGCACTTTCCAGTACACTTACCATGTTACGACTTGCCTCCTCTTTTCAATAAAATTTTTTTATATAATGGTAATGTTTATGGCGAGGAGAGTGACGGGCGGTGTGTGCGCGCTTCAGAGCCGGCTTCAGTAGAATATTCTTATTTCTTCTTACTGCTAAATCCACCTTGGAGTAATTTTTCAGTTTACTGTCCGTGTTTTCTTAATAGAAAATGTAGCCCATTTCTTTCCACCTCATTCGCTACACCTCGACCTGACGTGTGGGAGTTTAATTCTTTTTGCTTACTCTTTAATCCTTCATAGGGTGAGCTGACGACGGCGGTATATAGGCGGTAATGGCAAGAGGTGGTGGGGTTTAACGGGGATTATCGGTTGCAGAACAGGCTCCTCTAGGTGGGTCTGAAGCACCGCCAAGTCCTTTGGATTTTAAGCTAGCGCTTGTAGTATTCTGGCGGATAATAAAGTAAATTATTATCTAAGTTTGTGGGTAGGCATAGTGGGGTATCTAATCCCAGTTTGGGGCTTACCTGTCGTGGCATCAAGAGTTCTAGTATTTTATAAAGTTACTTTCGTAGTTGATTATTTTATTCATAAATACGTATAACAGTTTGATGATATCTTAACTTTAATTATTTGAGATTTATTCTTAAACCACTCTTTACGCCGGGAAATATTAATTTGGGTCACTCGTATAACCGCGGTGGCTGGCACGAGATTTACCAATCCTATTTAACTTTAACTGATTCAAGCTTGCGTTTATGGAATCAATATTTATTACTGCTGAAATCCCTTAGGGGTGTGGTTTAGCAAGGTGTTTTGGGCTACATTTTGTGTGCCTGATACCAGCTCCTTATTAATTAATAGATTAATAAGGGCATTCTCACGGGGACGCTGAAACTTGCATGTATAATTTTAGTTATAATTAATACTAAGGCCAGGACCAAACCTTTTGTGCTTGTGGAAATTTTCACTTTTCAATCTTAGCATCTTCAGTGCTATACTTTAAATTAAGCTACACTAGC